ATTCAAAAAATTACGTGGATAGGAACTAAAAAAAAAGATATATCGAAGTAGTTCTCATAATTCACGAATATTTTTATTTAAATTCTGGGTTCTTAGGTACTTTGACTGAATAAGTTTTATTGATGGAATAAGTAAGTCATAATTCATTGGTTGATTGTATCATTAACTATTTCTTTATTTTTTCTTTGTTTTGGTGCGAGGAATTTATCATGAATCCACTGATTTCTGCCGCTTCCGTTATTGCTGCTGGATTGGCCGTAGGGCTTGCTTCTATTGGACCTGGAGTTGGTCAAGGTACTGCTGCGGGACAAGCTGTAGAAGGGATCGCGAGACAACCAGAGGCAGAGGGAAAAATACGAGGTACTTTATTGCTTAGTCTGGCTTTTATGGAAGCTTTAACAATTTATGGACTCGTTGTGGCATTAGCACTTTTATTTGCGAATCCCTTTGTTTAATCCTACAAAAAAAGTCCATATATATAGATTTATTTTTAGATTTCCTTGGGTTTTCTGCTCTTTCTTTTTTCGAATTATATTCAGATTTCAATTTCGTTCCGACAACAACCCATGTAAAGGACTTATTGGGGGAAAAGGAATTGGCACACCAATTTGCTTTCTTCTTTTACTTTCTTAGTTCAATGGAACTTTTTTTTAAGAAGTATTGCAACAAAGGAGATATTTTGAAACTCACATAATAGAAGACCCGATACCTAATTCTAATCTAATCTAATAAGTATCATTCTTATTGGAAATTTCCAATTGAAAAGAATAAATAAATAAATTTACATTTCTAAATCAATATTTTTTTTTTATTCTAGTATTCTAGTATTCTAGTTTAGTAGTATTTCGAAAAATAAAATAATAAGAGAAATACTAGAATAAAAAAAATATAGATAATTAGTCTATCTATAAGAATCAGAAAGAGGAGATCATATGAAAAATGTAACCGATCCTTTCCTTTCCTTGGGTTATTGGCCATCCGCCGGAAGTTTCGGGTTTAATACCGATATTTTAGCAACAAATCCAATAAATCTAAGTGTAGTACTTGGTGTATTGATCTTTTTTGGAAAGGGAGTGTGTGCGAGTTGTTTATTTCAAGAATAAGCTGGATCCAACCAACTGCACTTTATTTTTTGGTATAACTAGGAAAAAGTGTACGATTCCGCGAATTACTTCTGAATAAATTAAAAAATCATATTTAAGAACCATAGCATTTCGTGAGTCATTGGTAAATCTACTTTGATTCTCTATCAACCAATAATGTGGGGCCATTAACAGGGTTAAAGCTAAACCTTTTGAAGTCAAGATACAAGTATGGTACTCTTTCTACTACTATGTTAATACAGAAATGTTTTCAAAACAAAGAGTTGGAATCTTTTTTTTTTTTTCGATATAAAACACTCATGTCGCTAAAAAAATGATTTGAACCCTTTACCTTTAATTTGATTGGATAAAAGAAAAAAAAAAGGGGGGGGTTGAAATACCTCTTTTTTTTTCTTTTATCCAATGCTAAATTGATGACCTATGTTATGTATAAAGTAAGAGGAATTCTTTGGATTTAAATAAAAAAAAAGAAACAACTTTGCTGACAATTATTTGTTTGGTCAGAAGAGTCCTCGGAATATTATTTTCTTGGATTAGTGATCAGTTTCGATATTTTTATATTTGAATAGAGGACAGGCTCATTACATTAAAAAAAAAAAAAAAGGAAATTATCAATTATCATAAGTAATTGAGTGTGAGAGCCAAATGAATTGAAAGATTCATGTTTGGTTCGGGAAGGGATCGTGGAAGTTTTGAAATGAATGGAAAGATAATCTACTTTCATTAAGTGATTTATTAGATAATCGAAAACAGAGGATCTTGAAGACTATTCGAAATTCAGAAGAACTACGCGGGGGGGCCCTAGAACAGCTGGAAAACGCCCGGGCCCGCTTACGAAAAGTAGAAAAGGAAGCGGATCAGTTTCGAATAAATGGATATTCTGAGATAGAACGAGAAAAATTGAATTTGATTAATTCAACTTCTAAGACTTTGGAACAATTAGAAAATTATAAAAATGAAACCATTTATTTTGAACAACAAAGAGCGATTAATGAAGTTCGACAACGGGTTTTCCAACAAGCCTTGCAAGGAGCTCTAGGAACTCTGAATAGTTGCTTGAACAACGAGTTACATTTACGTACCATCAGTACTAATATTGGCATGTTTGGAACCATGAAAGAAATAACGGATTAGTCCTTCGACTGCAGGCATTATTTTTTTTTCTAAAAAAAAAAAATAATTAAGAGATATTCATGGTAACCATTCGAGCCGATGAAATTAGTAATATTATCCGTGAACGTATTGAACAATATAATAGAGAAGTAAAGATTTTAAATACCGGTACCGTACTTCAAGTAGGCGATGGCATTGCTCGTATTTATGGTCTTGATGAAGTAATGGCAGGTGAATTAGTAGAATTTGAAGAGGGTACGATAGGCATTGCTCTGAATTTGGAA